CCTTTTTGGGGATAGAGGGACTTGAACCCTCATGATTTTTAAAGTCGACGGATTTTCCTCTTACTATAAATTTCATTCTTATCAATATTGACATGTAGAATGGGACTCTATCTTTATTCTCATCCGATTAATCAAGTCTTCCAAAGATCTATCAGATTTTGATGGAGTAAATGATTTGATCAATGAATATTCGATTCGTTTTTCAACTTAAAATTGATTCACAACAATTCTTTCCTTTTTCATGAAAATAAAAAAAAAAAAATACGGATTCGGGTTTTCATTAATTATTTGGAGATAGGATTTTTGTACGTATATGCGTTTATTCTTCATCCTTTCTGGAGTTTCGATGAAAGGGATTCCTTTATTAACGCAACGCAGCCAACTCCGTTTGTTAGAACAGCTTCCATTGAGTCTCTGCACCTATCCTATTCTTTTTTATTATCGTTTTCTGAATCCTTGTTTGTTTTCAGAAAACCGGATTTGGCTCAGGATTGCCCCATTTTTTTAATTCCGGGGTTTCTCTGAATTTGAAAGTTATCACTTGGTAGGTTTCCATACCAAGGCTCAATCCAATTAAGTCCGTAGCGTCTACCGATTTCGCCATATCCCCCCTTTGTTTTTTTATATTATGCTGAAATTCTTGAATTCATTAGAGAGCGGTTCTCATAGTGAAACCCCTTTCCTTGTATTTGGTTTTCTTGTCTATCTTCTTTCATCTCTCTCGCTCTCGGAACCTCATATTTGGTTTAATAAGAAAAGATTCTATTATGTCTCTATCCATAATTCAATAGAGATGGATACATACCACATATATATAGTATATATAATACTATCTTATAGATTAGATTATATCTATAATAGTATTTTATATAAGATAGTATTATTACACATATATTATACGTATACATATATTTCCCTAGTTATATCATTTTTCGCGTGCAATTTTGAATACTTGAACGGTCGATTCTTTTGTTTTCGTTTTAGCTCTTATCTTTATTATTATGGATTCATTTTCTAATATTCTTATTCTAGAATAATATTCTATTAGTAATAATCTATTAGATTATTAGATTCTATTAAGAAGATTTTCATTTAATTAGTAAGTTATAGTAATTTAATTACTAAATTAAATTATCAGATTCTATTTCAAATTCTAAATAGATATATATAAATCGAAAATAGAAAATGCAAACTATTTTATTACTCTTCTAATATAAATATAGAACTAACGAAATAGAATTGGATTAGGAAAATCAAATAGTAAAAAAAAAAAAAGAATTTTTGAATTGAAAATATCATTTGAATTAAAAAAAAAACTTATTATCTAATTAAGCTAATTAAGAGATTGTTTATTAATAAACATAGAGTTGATATGATAAATATATCAAAATTCTATATCGTATTGCTCTATCATTATATTAGAAGAGTTAAGAATGATGGACAGTTAATAACTAAGATCCCGGTAGTTTACTAAAGTACTATGTGTGTACAATTTATGTTATGCGAGCCCGCTTAGCTCAGAGGTTAGAGCATCGCATTTGTAATGCGATGGTCATCGGTTCGACTCCGATAGCTGGCTTTTCTCAACTAGTTTTTACCTAGTTGGTAATGTAAAATAAACGGAAAAGGCTTATTCCCCTTTTCCAAAGGGGCACTCATCTTATCTATTAGATCATAAGGACTTCCAATTAAAAAAAAAAATTGGAGGAGTTCGATATATGTAAATCAAATCAATCAATAAAAGACCCCTTTTTCATTTTTTATTTATTATTTCAGATTTTTATATAAATCTATTTTATAAAAAAAAAAACATAAAAATATTCTATTTATATATCGAATTTATATATAGATAATTCTATAATTTTAGAATATTTAAATAATATTTAAAGATACTTATATATAATATTTAAGTATAATGTATAATATTTAAGTTAAGGCCGGGATATTGATACAATTCATTCAATTGTTTGTTCTTTTCAATTATTCTTTGTAGTACAAGTACAATACTTCAATAAATTTCGATTAATTTCTTATTTTATTTAGATTCTATTTTTTTTTTTTTCATTTTTCTATATTATCATATAGTTTATAGTTTAGTTTAATTTTAGGTTTATGAAATTTCATAATAAGGAGTTTTTATGTCGCGTTACAGAGGGCCTCGTTTCAAAAAAATACGTCATCTGGGAGCTTTACCGGGACTAACTAACAAAAAGCCTAGAGCTGGAAGCGATCCGCGAAACCAATTACGCTCCGGTAAAAAATCTCAATATCGTATTCGTTTAGAAGAAAAACAAAAATTGCGCTTTCATTATGGTCTTACAGAAGAACAATTACTTAAATACGTCCGTATCGCCGGAAAAGCAAAAGGGTCAACAGGTCAGGTTTTACTACAATTACTTGAAATGCGGTTGGATAACATCCTTTTTCGATTAGGTATGGCTTCGACTATTCCTCAAGCCCGCCAATTGGTTAACCATAGACATATTTTAGTTAATGGTCGTATGGTAGATATACCAAGTTATCGCTGCAAACCCCGAGATATTATTACAGTGAGAGATGAACAAAAAAAATCTAAGTCTATGGTTCAAAATTATCTTGATTCATCCACCCGTGAGGACTTGCCAAAACATTTGACTCTTCACCCATTTCAATATAAAGGATCGGTCAATCAAATAATAGATAGTAAATGGGTCGGTTTGAAAATAAATGAATTGCTGGTTGTAGAATATTATTCTCGTCAGACTTAAACCTAACTAAACTAATTAGGGGGATTTTCGTTCCTTGTCCATTCTTTCCATTCCAGTATTTTCCATACCCAAAGACATTTTGATTAGGGCTCCAGAATCCATATCAAAGAAAGGTCTAACTGTTGGTGTTCGAATAATGGCATCGCATCTATTGTTATTTGATATAATATATTGCGGTCAATAACATTGGTGAATTAGGTGAAGGATACGGAAAGAGAGGGATTCGAACCCTCGGTAAACAAAAGCCTACATAGCAGTTCCAATGCTACGCCTTGAACCACTCGGCCATCTCTCCTACATAATGATTATGGTTTATAAACCGAGTGAATAGTGATTCATTCATATTAGGTTTTTGGATAGATACATGCACTCCATCTTAACTTTAACTATAAAAAGCGAAAACTTTGCCAAACCTTTATTCGAGGCTGGGGGATACAGATATTTTTTTTTGTGAAAAACTGTTCAAAACAATAAATAAAAGTATCTATTCATGTTTACGAAGACGGCATTCCCGACTTTGTTCGAATATTTATATCGGATTAAATTACTGAATTGGAAATGACTTCGCCGATTGATCGATTTTTTTAGACTCTATTTGACTCTATTTAATGGATACCTTTAGATCATGATTTTAGTTAGTTTAGACTATCTATTCTTCTATTTTCATAAAAATTATCAAAATCCTTTCCAATTTTAGATCTTTCAAAAAGAACCCCTTACCCCATAGATTTCGATTTATTTCAAATTCATGAAAGGTCCCGGGAATTTTTAGATTTCATTTTCTAGCGTATACCCGTTATACCCACAAGATAAAATGGGCAGTTATTCTATTTTCATTTGGATGAAATCTCAACTATTTCTTATTTTTTTTTTTGATTCCTGTCAAAAAGAAACAATTTGAGTAGAAGTTTCATTTTAATGAGTCTGTTTTTATGTTATTTCGTTTATTTCGTACTGTAAAATTCCTTTGTTTGTGGGATTATTGATTTATGATTTTCTCACGAAAAAGGTAATTAAAAGAAATTAGAAAATGAATTTCTGCTTATGTCCAGATCTCGAATCAATGGAAATTTTATTGATAAGACCTTTTCAATTGTGGCCAATATCGTATTACGAATAATTCCGACTACTTCGGGCGAGAAAGAGGCATTCGCCTATTATCGAGATGGTGCGATTTGATTCTTTTTTTTTTTTTATTATTGAATAATTGAATTTAGTTATTTATTTTCTTTCTATCTTTTATTTTTTACCACCCTTAAGTCTTAGGAGAAAGACGCATTATTATTATATTATTGAGGATAGAAAGAAAAAATTTTGAAATAAATCTACGCTTGTTGAAGGTGAAGTTTGTAAATCAAACAAGCCCTTCTGTCGTGTATCCCCCGATTAATGCAGCCTCAAATACTTTAATTGTCGATTCTAGAGTATTTAGCGAAAGGCTAACACCTATGGGTATGGGTTAGGTCAAACCTACTCCACTAGTACCAATAGGAGGCATAGAGGAAGAGGCACTACTGCTAGGAATCAACAACACGAAAACTTTGTTATTTTGTTATAAATTATCCCTCTTCTTTTGCCTTATTAGGATCGGGACTAACAAGAATGGTTGGGACAACAAACATCCATCTCGTTTGTGTTTTGGATACTCGTATAACCATCGAAGACTGTTGAAGTGACTAATTCCTGAAAATTAAGAGACGGTTAAGACAAAGAAATTGCTGGAGTCACCCCCTTTTTTTTTCTAGTACCAACATGCTTGATATTAAGGAAAGATCTTTTACAAGAAGGTTGGCTAAAGATTTCGTGTAAAAACACCAGCCCCGCTCAGTTTATAATGAGAATATTTCCATTTTTTTTTGATTCCATGTATTATTCGCATTATGTACATAAAGGAGGAGCCGTATGAGATGAAAATCTCATGTACGGTTCTGAAACGGAGATTCATTGAATCGAATGACGACCGTAACGGATGTCAGCTCAATCCGAAGGAAATTATGCAGAAGCTTTACAGAATTATTATGAAGCTATGCGACTAGAAATTGATCCCTATGATCGAAGTTATATACTCTATAACATAGGCCTTATCCACACAAGAAACGGAGAACATACGAAAGCTTTGGAATATTATTTTCGTGCACTCGAGCGGAACCCATTCTTACCACAAGCTTTTAATAATATGGCCGTGATCTGTCATTACGTGCGACTATCTCCACTATAGAAATAAAAAGAAAAAGAGCAAATTCCTTTAATAAA